CAATTAAAGATAAAAATAGATAAAATGTTAAGAACATTAAAAAATAAAGCAAGGAATTTTGGTTTTATTTTATTCTTCACGTCTTTATTTTATTCTTCACGTCCAGGATTACGTCCTGGATCATTAGATAAAAATCCGAAGATGAAGAGAGAAACAAAGAATATTACTACTGTGTAAACAAAGAATTTAAGAGTAAGCATTAGATAATCTCCAAGATCTTTTTTTGGTTTGCAAAAAAAAAAAAAAAGAAACTAGATTCCCTTTTTTATATCACATATTCCATTTTCACACCAAGAAACGAAGCGGTTTCTAGAAATTTCTAGAAATATAGAAATAGAAAAAAAATTTCTAAATTTATTTGTAATAAGAATCAAGTCTTTCATTCCCAAAAATTTTCTTTCATACTTCTTTCATACCTACAATTAGATAGATTGTGAGGAACCCAATGAATGGGGTCTCTTTTGATCGAATGGAAAATCAATCAGAATGAGGAAATGGGGTAATCCAGATTTTTCGCATCTATACAAAAATTGCAATGTTTGAATTCAGGATTTTTATTAGAATTATAAGACTTATCTGATCTTAGAAATTGTTAGAATTTTTTCTCGAATAAGTCATAAATTCTTCTAGGACAGTATTCAAAATCTTATCGAAAACTTACAGCAGCTTGCCAAACAAAAGCTAATAAAAAAAAGAACAGAGGGATTACTGGCATAACATCTACTATTGGATTCAAAAAAGCGTATGCTTCCGGCAATTTTGTAAACAACAAACTGCTTGAATAAAGGGCAGAATTAAGACAGATACAAATTAAACTCAAAATATTAAGCATAACAAACATCTTTTTCCTAAAGATAATTGTATTTTGACTTTTGACTGAGTTATTAATATCCCATTGATATAAAATGGATATTTATAAAATGGATATTTAAAGTAAGGTAGACTAAAAACTTTCAACTCGTCCACCCAATCAAAAATCCTTCAATTCTCAATTAAAAAAAGAAAAGAATAGAAGAAATCCTATTTTCATACAATATCTTAATTGAATTATATATTATGATCAAGAAATTTCGTTTAATTCGATATTTACACATATCAAAATCCAAACAACAAGCGAATTCAATTCAGAGATATTTGGCCGGTAATTGACGAAGAACCAATATTAATACTAATATTCGACTTAATTAATATTAAATCGAAATAGAAATGGAAATGGGGCGTCGCCAAGTGGTAAGGCAACGGGTTTTGGTCCCGGTATTCGAAGGTTCGAATCCTTCCGTCCCAAAGCATATTGCTTTTCTATATTCTATATTTATAGAATATTATATATTCTATATTTAATCGAAATTTAAATAATTTAAATAAATATAAATAAAGAGAAAGATTTTCCAAATACCAAATAAAAGTTAGTTGTCTTTTTAAACAACCTTTTGTTGAGGATTTAACAGTATAATAAGTAAAATTCTTATTTAGTTATTTTTTAATAACTTTTCTCAAAACCAATCATCCCTTTTTCACAAATTCACAAAAGATTGTGTGTTCAAATAAAATAATAGTAATGAAATCGATTTTTTTAAGGAAACGTGGAAACGTTGATTAAAAGAATTTGAACAAAAAAAGGATTTTTTTTTTTCGTTAGAAAAAAAGTATGATAAGGCATTTCATGTTAGAAAAAAAAGCTATTTCTGGAATATGAATAGAATAGAGAGGGAAATCTGAAATAGTAGATAAAATGGTTATGGTATACTTATAGAAAGATATATGTGTAGATATATATGTATATGTGTAGAAATTACCTACACCCTCTTTTGAATATTTCATTAATTACTAATTTAATTTCGATTGTCTTTAATAAAAGATAAAGAAAAGCTCCAGCAAAATCCTTGTCCTGATGACAATAAAAAATTTTTCATGGAGGATAGAGGTCAATAAAAGGCTCCTAGAAACATATAAGAAGTTTCCTCCAACTTGATAAAAATGATTTGAAGTTCTGGTTATGTATATAGAATTAGATAAAATTAGAAAGTCAAGGAAATCCAAAAAATCATCAAATTAATTAGAGTCAATTAGATTATGATTTCATTTTTTTTTTATCTTAGTGATAGAAATTAAGACTAAGATTCAGGTGGATGGAACAAATCAAGTAACTAAATGAAGTAATTTAGCCTCAAAATTGGAAAATTTGACATTATCTTCCAATGTGTTGTTTTTCATTGTTTGGGCTTTCTTAGTCTTCGTATATTGAGAATATCGAATAATTCGGAGAAATTTTTGTGAATTCTTTCTGAATTCTCTTTTTCTACTTACGATTTTTTATTTGTATCTATGTAGATCTTCTCTATGTAGTGCCAATCCAAGTCCTGAGTTTTTATTATTTTCTATTCGACTTATATTCTATATAGTGTTCTATATAATGTTTTTTTTATTATGCATTTCATTTGGATTCTTTATTATTCTATAATATTTCATTTGGATTCTTTATTATTCTATAATAAATTGATAGATAGTCCATTTTCTTTTTTTAAATGGAATTCATTTATTTGAGTTAATTCTTTTGTTTTATTCATTCTGTCTTTTGTCTTAACACATTTACATTCATATTGACAACAATGTATTGGATAGGTATAATCCAATCTGGGTAATTGGATCTTATTTGTAGATCCATTTGTCCCTATTTCATAGCTTTGCTTTTTTTCTTCATTCAAATACAACTAAAATGATGGGGTTGTCAAAATTTCTGTGATACAATTTTGAAATTTTCAATTTTATTTAAAAAAAAATTGAAAGAATTTTTAATATTTAATTAAGTATTAAATTAAGAAGGCTTTTGTTATTTGTTAGAATAGTTTAGTGTTAGAATAGTTTAGTTATATTCATATGTCTATTCAATAAATTAATAAAAAGAAATAGAAAAAAAAAGAAATCTTAAGCAATGTCTTAAGCAATGAATAGTGTAAGAAATTAAGAAATTTTCTATCAATTTTCACTTTACCTATATTTTCTATTTTTATTTGATTTGAGAACTTGTTCTATTCTTTTTTTATATTATCTTTATCTTATCCCCCTTTTTTTCTTTTGTTCAAGATCGATTCGAATTTTTTTTGTGTTCATTTCTTGCTAGTTAAATTTTTTGATTGTGTCGTACGATTCAATCGTTTTATTTATTTTGATTTTGATTCTATCTCCATAACCTAATTTTTTTATTTGGGTTGCTAACTCAATGGTAGAGTACTCGGCTTTTAAGTGCGACTAACAGCTTTTACGCATTTGTATGAAGAAAGGATTCGTCCATACCATCGGTATGGTTTGTAAGACCATGACTGATCCTAAAAGGAATGAGTGGAAAAAATAGCATGTCATATTAATGAAGAATTCTGAGAATATTTTATTCTTACCAGACCGATTCCAAACCCTGTTTGAATTATTTGTGTAGAACATAACAAAATGAATCAAAGGTGGGTCGAGTTAAAGTTAATATTAATAAATAAATGGATAGAGCTCCACGGCTCCAATTAGAAATGAATTCGAAATTCTAGGGGAACAAAAAAGAAAAGAGCTCTCATTCTTAATTTGAATGATTTTCCAATTAAATTCTGAATTCGATGTTAAAAATCGATGAGTGCCTGATGTGGAAAACCCCACTTTTCAATTTTTTGAATGAGTCCTAACTATTAGCCATTTTACGCCAGGAGGGTGGTTGAATGTGTAGAAGAAAGAGTATATTGATAATCAAAAATTTTCCAAAATCAAAAGAGCGATTGGTTTGAAAAAGTAAAGGATTTCTAATCATTTAGATGGATAAAAAGAAAGGATAGAGAATCCGTTGATGCTTTTACTTAACCTATTTCTGAGGTATCTATTATACCATTTTGTTTTTATGATATCGCACTATGTATCATTTAATAACCCAAGAAATCGCCTATCTTTGCTTCAATCAAATCGAATTGAAAATGAAAATAGAGAAATATCAAAGATATTTCGAACTAGATAGATCTCAAAAAAACGACTTTCTATACCCACTTATGTTTCGGGAGTATATTTATACTCTTGTTCATGATCGTGGTTTCAATAGATCGATTGTATTCGAAAATATGGCTTATGATAGTAAATTTAGTTTACTAATTGTAAAACGTTTAATTGCAGGAATATATCAAAAGAATCTCTTTATTTTGTCTTTTAATGATTCGAACCAAAATCGATTTTTTAGATACAACAAAAAATTGTATTCTAAAATGATATCAGAAGGCTTTTCCGTTATTGTGGAAATTCCATTTTCCCTACAATTAGTATCTTCTTTAGAAAAGTTAAAAATAGTAAAATCTCATAATTTACGATCAATTCATTCAATATTTTCTTTTTTAGAGGGCAAATTGTCGCATTTAAATTATACGTTAGATGTATTAATACCTTATCCCATCCATCTAGAAAAATTGGTTCAAACTATTCGTTATTGGGCGAAAGACTCCTCCTATTTCCATTTATTACGACTCTTTCTTCACGAGTATGGGAATTGGGACCCGTTTATTATTTCAAAGAAATTGAGTTCGATTTTTGCGAAAAGTAATCCAAGATTTTTCTTATTCCTATATAACTCTTATATATATGAATACGAATCCGTCTTCTTTTTTCTTCGTAAGCAATCCTCTCATTTACGATCAACATTTTATCGGGTCTTTCTTGAGCGAATATTTTTCTATGGAAAAATAGAATATTTTGCGGAAATCATTGTTAATGATTTTGGGGTCGCCCTATCCTTGTTCAAGGATTTTTTCACACATTATATTAGATATCAAGGCAAATCCATTCTGGCTTCAAGGAATCCCCCTCTTCTGATGAAAAAATGGAAATATTATCTTGTCATTTTCTGTCAATGTCATTTTGATGTGTGGTTTCCACCGGAAAAGATCCATATAAACTCATTATCCAAACATTCTCTTAACTTTTTGAGCTATCTTTCCAGTGTACGACTAAATCTTTCAGTAGTACGGAGTCAAATGCTA